TTCATTCTCAATTATTTGAGAATTCTGAGTCTCAATCTTAGTATTTGTATTATGGTTAGGGTCGATCTTTTTCCCAGCCTCCAAATTGACTAGATATTTTTCGAAAAACTTCCAATCAAAGTCCATATATTTTCTTTCAGGTTTTTTCTTTCGCATTTTTTTCAGAGACATATAAACCTTGTCTAGATAATTGTCTAGAGAATTCTTGTCTAGATAAACCTCGTCTAGATAATCCTTGTAATAATCCTTTTCTAGATAAAGCTGGTCTAGAGAATCCTTGAAATAAACCTTGTCTAGAAAACTCTTGTCTAGATAATCCTTGTGATAATCCTTGTCTACATAAGTATTGTCTAGATAATTGTGTAGATAAGTATTGTCTCGATAAAGCTTGTCTAGAAACTTCTTGTCTAGTATACAATCCTTGAAATAAGTCTTGAAAACAATCTCCTCTGGTATATCAAATAAGTCGATCTCTTGGCTCTTATTTACTTGTAATGGCAATTTAGAAATAGAGGAGTCCTTCTTAGTTTCAGAAGAAATGTATTTATATGCTAAAAGATCATATTTATAGTTTTTCTGAAACTTAGTTTTTTGATTTCTTACTAATGAATATACTTCAGAATCATCTTGTTTTTTGGAATGAAGTAATGGGTCTTTTTCATATGAATCTCCTTTATTTAAATCGTTATTTTGAGGCGTATGGCGTCGGTTGACTTTATTTCGCCAGGTTTGTGCGCCTACTCGCTCCCAATGAACCTTAGATAAATTGTATTGAGACTGACCTCTTAACCAGTTTTTCCATGGATTCGTTCCAAAATTTCGAAGTTTCTTATGCTTTAATTCGGAATGAAATATTCCCTGTCTTTCAAAAGAATCCTTTATTGCAGTCTTAAGAAAAAAAGACGTTCCGCGATATTGAAGAACAGATCTTAACTTATCACTAACTAGGGTTTGTGATAATTTGTAAAATACATATGCTTGTGACAGGGAAGATAAATTTGGCAAGGAAGCAAATTTCGGAACAATCTGTGACTTCCGCTTATTTATATTTTTTATAGTCGAACTAAAGGTAATTCTTTTTTGATTTGTTTCAGTATTGGAAATGTCTTTCTCAAAAAATTTTTTTGTTAAATTGATTCTAGGAATCTTAATGATACATAGAAAGATATCTAGGTATATTTTGTATATTTTTTCAATGAAAATTTTTTGAAAATAATTCCATTTACTTATTAATCGAACATTTTTTCTTTTTACAATTTTCCAAATATTTTTTGGTGATTCTACATTATTATTTTGCTTTTTGTTGTTAGGACTATTATTTAGTCCTGGAGTTACTTTTTTTTTTTCTTTTGTAATTCTTTCTATTTGATTTTTGATTGTGCTTGTTCTATTAATCAGATTTTGTATTTTTTCTTCTGAATTTGTAGAAGCTGTAGATCGAATTTGACTAAATGATTCATGAATTATCTCATTGCTGATTATAGAATCTTTTTCTTTTTGAGTTTCACTCGATTCATCTACTCCTATCCCTTTCAATCTTGTATTTTTTTTTATTATTTTCAAAATTGTGCTTTTTAGAACTAGAACCCTTTCTTTAAGCCGTTTTATGCTTTCTTTAAGCCGTTTTATGCTTTCTTTTGGGTTTCCTAGAACTCTAACAAAATTTTGCTTTATTTTTTGGTTGAAAACGCTTCTTATAAGTCGAAAGGCGCTCCCTTCCAATTTTTCTGCTGCTAATCTTTGACTTTTTTTGCCTAGTTCGTTAAAAATGGGCCCCAAAAAAATGGAAAAGGAACGGTTGGGTCGGGCACCACCCCAAGGATAGTCAGCTAGTCCCCAGAAAGACCTTATAAAAGCATAATCGTTGGTTATCCTTTGTCTATCATCCGCTGTGTGCCAAGGTTTCAACTCGAAAGGCCATAAAACTTTGACCTGAAGACCGTATTCCCACCACTCCTCCGGAAAGTTGCTGATGGATATGACGCCTATAGCAAAACCGTCATCGTTGCATAAAAGATGAGTCTCGTTTTCCCAGTCCTTTCTATCCTCAGCCCACTCGGGCTGCTGCAAAAATAAGATACGACCAATATTTTTAGCTATTATCGCTAAAGGCAATGCAATATATCTTCTAAAATAGGAGTTAAAAATTAATACGATACCTCTTACTCCTAGCCCATAATAAAGCTCATTCCATGCATCTATTCCATCCATCCGGAACAGCTCTTCTTCGGGGTCTAGTTCGATTTTCTCTTTTTTGATTCTTTTCAATTTTTTCCGTTCTTTCAATGCTTTGCTTTTTTTTTCGTCTATCTTCCTTTTTGTCTTCCTTTTTGTCTTCCTTTTTGTTTTTGTCTGTTCTTTCTTAGGTCCCTTAAGAGTGAAAAGGTCCCCTTTTTTGATTCCAAACCTATGCAGCAAATTTTGCATTTTCAAAACAAGGGGTTTCACTACCCTAAAAGAACTAGACAGTGTACTTTTTAAGAAGCCCAAAAAAAGAGGGGAATGCGGAAACATTTCAATCTGTCTTACAACAACTCCGTTTTTACGCCTTAGGACGCTCGCAACACCTTTGATGTCATCCTGATGCCAAAATTGGTCGCGCACCGCTCTCAAGGAGGTCCTCCACACGTCCTTATTCTCGGTTTTCCACTCGATATTGGTGATGAGGCTGCCAACGTGAACATGAGCAAGGCTTTTCTCAAAGTCAATACTATAAGGGTCTCCCCCACTCTTGATCAAATCCTTCTTAACCTTCTCATTAATCTCTTTAGCAATCTCCGGATCAATCTTATTACTATCTTTAGAAAGATTTTTGATAAGTAAATTTTGAGTATCCTGATTCAAAATAATTTCATATTTGTATTGTGCTGATATAATATCAAAGCACTCATTATCTCCCCGCTTGGTCACAAAGGGTTCGCCCAGGTCGTATGCGACCTCGCGGAGTAATACGTATGACCAGCGAGGGACGCGTTGACTGATGTGCGCTCGTCCCACACTTTCTCCCACTTTATAAGTCCTTAGTTGCTTTAGCTTTTTTAGTTTTCGCTGGTTCCAATCAATGCCTCCCCCCCCTTTTTCCCAAGGCTTAGAAAAAAATTTTGCCAAAGGATTATAATATAATTTTCCTTCTGCTCTTAGTTTTAGTGTTTTACTTTTTAGTATCGCGAACATTCTCTCTTCAAATTTTGGGGACTCGAAAATGAAACCTGGCAAAAGGGTCTCATGAATTTGATTTAGAGCAAGGATTTGCTTAAGTTGAGATTCTGTAGGTTCATCGTCGATTCTTTCACGAGATTTTGTAGTTCCATTTTTTTTTCTTCGACGAGATTGCATTGCATTCTGGACTTTTTCACGAGATTGCATTGCATTCTGGACTTTTTCACGAGATTGCATTGCATTCTTTTTTCTTCGACGAGATTGCATTGCATTCTTTTTTCTTCCACTAGATTTACGAGATTTAATTACATTGTAGACTTTTTCACGAAATTCACCCAATTGAAGAAGTGCCCTTTCTTCGCTTAGACGTGCTTCTTCGCGTAGACGTGCTTCTTCGCGTAGACGTGCTTCTTCGCGTAGACGTGCCTCTTCTTCCCTTTTCTCCTGTTCTTTGCTTTTCGGTGCCTTTTCTTCGCTTTTCTCCTGTTCTTCGCTTTTCTCCTTTTCTTCGCTTTTCTCCTTTTCTTCGCTTTTCTCCTGTTCTTCGCTTTTCTCCTTTTCTTCGCTTTTCTCCTTTTCTTCGGGATCCTCGATTACTTTTCTAAACTTTTTGATTCTTCCACGAGAGGGCCCATTCAACAAAGGATCATACCTTTTTGGTAGGCAGAGGCAGGTTTCGTTCATTTTCTCAATACAAACCCGAGTCCTTTTGTCGAGTATATCTAGAAAAAGAAATCCCGTGTCTAGAGCCTCAATTCTCTTTATAAACTCGTTATTTAAGTTGTTTTGTCTTTGTTTGTTCTTATAAAGCCAATCTTTGTCTAGTTTATCAAAGGAGAGTCTTTCTACTGTGGACGAAGATATCATCCCTTTCGTCAGTTCCTTAAAACTAGAAAAACTTGGAGGATCTGTAAAAGATATTCTTTTTTTTCCATCACTTCGGCATGTATCAAAAAAATATTGTGAAGCTTCCTTTCTTACAGCCCCAAAAAAGTGTTGATTGCTTATGTATCGTACTGGACGAGTCCATTGAAACTGAAAAAAATCGGCCGCTAAAATGCCTTCCACCACTATGGGTGCTTTTTGATCTTTTTCTTCATCCAGATCCGCTCCCAAACGCGTGGGAGGAATTTCTTCTTTGAATAGCACTTTTTTTCGTGCAATCTCCTCTTTCTTTTCCTCTTTCTTTTCCTCTTCCTTTTCCTTTTCCTCTTCCTCGTCCTCGTCCTCCCAGTAAGTGTCAGCTTCTCGGCCTTGTCTGGCTAACCAATTTGGTTGCAGTTGTGGGGCTTGGACGCTTGTCAGTGGATGTGGAAAAATGAATAAAGGTATTCTGCCTAAATAGTAGGCACAGGTAACAAATAAGAAAATATTCACGAACCGACCCGTGTTTCTCCTCAAGTTTATTAACAGCAAGTACTGAATTTCTGACACAACCCACTGAAAGGTTCGCATAAGGAATTCAAATTCTTCCCCAAGGGACCTAACAAGGTACTGATAAATCTTCTTTTTGTATTTATTCAATTCTGACTTAATGTACTTATTCAATTCTGACACACGGTACTGAAAGTGTGAAAAACGGACCTGAAATTTTGCCCCAAGGTACTTATAAATGTACTTATCCAATGCTGACACAAGTTCCTTCTTAGATCTACTCAAAAGATAGATCCGTATCCAGTCGAATAATCTTTTCGTGAATAAAAGGAAACAAATGTGACCAATTAACCAACCAACAAAACTACTTGTTACAAATAACATCTTGTTGTTGCATCGAAACATATAAACATTGACTAATCTGGCTAACGTTGAATTTGGTAAAAGGATCTGGTTGGCTAATTGAA